GTTAATGTAGCTTAACAAGTAAAGCGAGGCACTGAAAATGCCTAGATGAGTATCCCACACTCCATAAACATAAAGGTTTGGTCCCAGCCTTTCTATTAACTCTTAGTAGGATTACACATGCAAGTATCCGCACCCCAGTGAAAATGCCCTTCAAATCACTAGTGATCATAAAGGAGCGGGTATCAAGCACACTACACAGTAGCTCACGACACCTTGCCTAGCCACACCCCCACGGGATACAGCAGTGATAAAAATTTAGCCATGAACGAAAGTTCGACTAAGTCATACTAACAAAGGGTTGGTAAATTTCGTGCCAGCCACCGCGGTCATACGATTAACCCAAGTTAATAGACCTACGGCGTAAAACGTATCAAAGAACTCCACTCCCAATAAAGTTAAATCCAAACTGTGCCGTAGAAAGCTCCAGCTTGGATAAAAATAAACCACGAAAGTGACTTTAAATGGATCCGACATACGATAGCTAAGACACAAACTGGGATTAGATACCCCACTATGCTTAGCCCTAAACCCAAGTAGTACCCACAACAATACTACTCGCCAGAGTACTACTAGCAACAGCTTAAAACTCAAAGGACTTGGCGGTGCTTTATATCCCTCTAGAGGAGCCTGTTCTGTAATCGATAAACCCCGATAAACCTCACCAACTCTTGCTAATACAGCCTATATACCGCCATCTTCAGCAAACCCTAAAAAGGAACTACAGTAAGCAAAATTATGCAACATAAAAACGTTAGGTCAAGGTGTAGCCTATGAGTTGGGAAGAAATGGGCTACATTTTCTAACATAGAACATAAACGAAACTTTTCGTGAAACCGAAAACGGAAGGAGGATTTAGTAGTAAATTAAGAATAGAGAGCTTAATTGAATAAGGCCATGAAGCACGCACACACCGCCCGTCACCCTCCTCAAGCACCAAGATACAACTAACTAACCCTATTAACAAATGTACACACCTGTGAGAGGAGACAAGTCGTAACAAGGTAAGCGTACTGGAAAGTGCGCTTGGACAAACCAAAGCGTAGCTTATATAAAGCACCTGGCTTACACCCAGGAGATGCCACACAATAATGGCCACTTTGAACAAATGCTAGCCCGCACAACACCAAACCCAACTATATTCTACAATAAATTAAAACATTTACCCTAATTAAAGTATAGGAGATAGAAATTTTAATCGGCGCTATAGAGTGAAGTACCGCAAGGGAAAGATGAAAGATCAATTAAAAGTAACTAACAGCAAAGCTTACCCCTTGTACCTTTTGCATAATGATTTAACTAGAATTATTTGACAAAAAGAATTTTAGCCAAACAACCCGAAACCAGACGAGCTACCCAAGAGCAGCTAAAGAGCAAACTCGTCTATGTGGCAAAATAGTGAGAAGACTCTTAGGTAGTGGTGAAAAACCTATCGAGCCTGGTGATAGCTGGTTGTCCAGGACAGAATTTTAGTTCAACTTTAAGCCCTGCCTAAAAAATTAATAACTAAAATGCAGACTTAAAATATAATCTAAAAGGGTACAGCCTTTTAGAAACAGGATACAACCTTAGTTAGAGAGTAAGCCCTAAGAACCCCCATAGTTGGCCTAAAAGCAGCCATCAATTAAGAAAGCGTTCAAGCTCAACGACCCCATTAATCCCAATTCCAAACAAACACCTGCAAACCCCTAACTTAACACTGGACTATTCTATTACAAAATAGAAGAAATACTGTTAATATGAGTAACAAGAATCAATTTCTCCCTGCACAAGCCTATATCAGAGCGGATGCCCCACTGATAATTAACAGCAAAATAAATACAACACCACAACTAAACCACTTATTAATTCAACTGTTAATCCAACACAGGAGTGCACAAAGGAAAGATTAAAAGAAGTAAAAGGAACTCGGCAAACATAAACCCCGCCTGTTTACCAAAAACATCACCTCCAGCATAACAATTATTGGAGGCACTGCCTGCCCAGTGACTTCCGTTAAACGGCCGCGGTATCCTGACCGTGCAAAGGTAGCATAATCATTTGTTCTCTAAATAAGGACTTGTATGAATGGCCACACGAGGGTTTTACTGTCTCTTACTTCCAATCAGTGAAATTGACCTTCCCGTGAAGAGGCGGGAATTCACAAATAAGACGAGAAGACCCTATGGAGCTTTAATTAATTGACCCACAGAATAATACCTCACATTTCCAAGGAAAATAAATTAACCTTCTGCTGGGTCAACAATTTCGGTTGGGGTGACCTCGGAAAACAAAATAACTTCCGAGTGATTTCAACTAAGACTGACAAGTCAAAGTCCACAATCACTTAGTGATCCAAAAATTCTTTTGATCAACGAAACAAGTTACCCTAGGGATAACAGCGCAATCCTATTTGAGAGTCCATATCGATAATAGGGTTTACGACCTCGATGTTGGATCAGGACATCCCAATGGTGCAGCCGCTATTAATGGTTCGTTTGTTCAACGATTAAAGTCCTACGTGATCTGAGTTCAGACCGGAGTAATCCAGGTCGGTTTCTATCTATTCCGTGTTCCTCCCAGTACGAAAGGACAAGAGAAACAAGGCCAACTTAACATAAACGCCTTCTAAGCCAATAGATGATATAATCTAAATCTAGCAGCAAACTACATAAACTAGCCCGAGAACAGGGCCCACGTTAGGGTGGCAGAGCCCGGCAATTGCATAAAACTTAAGCTTTTACAATCAGAGGTTCAACTCCTCTCCCTAACAACATGTTTGTCATTAACCTCCTAGCATTAATCATTCCCATCTTACTAGCCGTGGCATTCCTCACCCTCATCGAACGAAAAGTGCTAGGTTATATACAACTCCGAAAAGGACCTAACGTAGTTGGCCCATATGGGCTCCTTCAACCCGCAGCCGATGCCGTAAAATTGTTCACAAAAGAACCCCTGCGCCCACTCACATCCTCCCCCTCTATATTTATTATTGCCCCCATCCTAGCACTCACCCTCGCTCTAACAATGTGAATCCCCCTACCCATACCACACCCTCTAATTAATATAAATCTAGCCGTATTATTTATACTAGCCCTCTCTAGCCTAGCCGTCTACTCAATCCTATGATCCGGCTGAGCCTCAAACTCAAAATACGCATTAATTGGTGCCCTACGGGCGGTAGCACAGACCATTTCCTATGAAGTCACCCTGGCAATTATTTTATTATCAGTCTTACTCCTAAGTGGATCATTTTCACTCTCAACATTGATTATTACTCAAGAATATACCTGACTTATTTTATCCTCATGACCACTAGCCATAATATGATTTATCTCCACACTAGCAGAAACAAACCGAGCCCCATTTGACTTAACCGAAGGAGAGTCAGAACTAGTGTCAGGTTTCAACGTAGAATATGCCGGAGGACCATTCGCCCTCTTCTTTATAGCTGAATATGCCAACATTATCATAATAAATACCCTCACCGCAACCCTATTCATAGGCGCATACCACAACCCCCTAATGCCAGAACTACACTCCATTAACCTAATCATCAAAGTCCTCTTACTAACTGTACTCTTCCTATGAATTCGAGCATCCTACCCACGATTCCGATATGACCAATTGATGCATCTATTGTGAAAAAATTTTCTCCCCCTCACACTGGCCCTATGCATATGACACGTCGCCATACCAATTACTATAGCAAGCATCCCACCACAAACGTAAGAAATATGTCTGACAAAAGAGTTACTTTGATAGAGTAAATCATAGAGGTGAAAACCCCCTTATTTCTAGAATAATAGGACTCGAACCTACTCTAAAGAATTCAAAAATCTTAGTGCTACCATATTACACCATATTCTAAGTAAGGTCAGCTAAATAAGCTATCGGGCCCATACCCCGAAAATGTTGGTTCATATCCTTCCCGTACTAATAAACCCCCTAATTTTCACTATAATTATACTAACCGTCATACTAGGGACTATAATCGTAATAACAAGCTCTCACTGACTTATAGTATGAATTGGCTTCGAAATAAATATATTAGCTATCATCCCAATCCTAATAAAAAAATATAACCCACGATCCATAGAAGCCTCCGCAAAGTATTTCCTAACACAAGCAACAGCATCAATACTACTAATACTAGCCATTGTCATCAACCTAGTCTACTCAGGTCAATGGTCCACCACCAAACCCCTAGACCCAACAACATCCATTATTATAACCCTGGCTTTGGCCATAAAACTAGGACTATCACCATTCCACTTCTGAGTTCCAGAGGTAACACAAGGCATTAAGCTCTCCTCTGGCCTAATTCTTTTAACCTGACAAAAACTAGCCCCAATATCAGTTCTATATCAACTTTCTCCAACACTTAACACAAACCTGCTCCTTACTATGTCAATAATATCTATTGCCATCGGGGGCTGAGGAGGACTTAACCAAACTCAATTACGAAAAATTATAGCCTACTCATCCATCGCCCATATAGGATGAATAACAGCCATCATAACGTATAATCCTACCATGGCCCTATTAAATCTGGTAATCTACATTCTATTAACAACTACAACATTTATGATATTCATATTAAACTCAACAACAACAACACTATCCCTGTCCCACACATGAAACAAAACACCCCTACTCACCACAGCCATCCTAACAACAATACTATCACTAGGAGGCCTACCCCCACTATCAGGATTTCTGCCAAAATGAATAATTATCCAAGAGCTAACAAAAAATGACAGTATTATTATGCCAACCACCATGGCCATCACAGCACTCTTAAATTTATATTTCTATATACGCCTAACATACTCTACATCCCTAACAATATTCCCGTCCACAAACAACATAAAAATTAAATGACAATTTGGACACCTAAACCCAACAACCCTCTTAGCACCCCTAATTATTCTCTCCACCCTCATCCTACCGCTATCTCCGATCCTAAACTTACTTGAATAGAAACTTAGGTTAACAAATAGACCAAGAGCCTTCAAAGCTCTAAGTAAATGGACTACATTTAGTTTCTGATACTAAGGACTGCAGGACTACACCCCACATCAATTGAATGCAAATCAACCACTTTCATTAAGCTAAGCCCTTACTAGATTGGTGGGCTCCAACCCCACGAAACTTTAGTTAACAGCTAAACACCCTATACAACTGGCTTCAATCTACTTCTCCCGCCGCAAAGAAAAAAAGGCGGGAGAAGCCCCGGCAGGATTTAAGCTGCTTCTCCGAATTTGCAATTCGACATGTCTTATAACACTACGGGACTTGGTAAAAAGAGGCCTTACACCTCTGTCTTTAGATTTACAGTCTAATGCCTACTACTCAGCCATTTTACCTATGTTCATAAATCGTTGACTTTTCTCGACCAACCATAAAGACATCGGGACCCTGTACCTTCTATTCGGCGCCTGAGCAGGAATAGTAGGCACAGCCCTTAGCCTATTAATCCGAGCGGAACTGGGCCAACCAGGGACTTTACTGGGCGACGACCAAATCTATAATGTAATTGTCACAGCCCATGCATTCGTAATAATTTTCTTTATAGTTATACCCATCATAATTGGAGGATTCGGAAATTGACTCATTCCCCTGATAATTGGAGCCCCAGATATGGCATTCCCTCGAATGAATAACATGAGCTTTTGGCTTTTACCCCCATCTTTTCTTCTCCTATTAGCCTCCTCAACGGTAGAAGCTGGGACCGGGACAGGATGAACAGTATATCCACCCCTAGCTGGTAATCTAGCACATGCTGGAGCCTCTGTAGACCTAGCAATCTTCTCACTTCACTTAGCAGGGGTTTCATCTATCCTAGGAGCAATTAATTTTATTACTACAATTATTAACATAAAACCACCAGCCCTATCCCAATACCAAACCCCCCTTTTTGTCTGGTCCGTACTGATCACAGCCGTCCTTCTTCTCCTGTCCCTACCAGTACTCGCCGCCGGAATCACAATACTACTAACAGACCGAAACCTCAACACCACCTTTTTCGACCCTGCAGGAGGAGGGGATCCTATTCTGTACCAACACCTCTTTTGATTCTTTGGACACCCCGAAGTATATATTCTCATTCTACCAGGCTTCGGAATAATTTCACACATCGTTACTTACTACTCTGGAAAGAAAGAACCGTTCGGGTATATGGGTATAGTATGAGCCATGATATCAATCGGATTCCTAGGTTTTATCGTATGAGCCCACCACATATTCACAGTAGGCCTAGATGTTGATACACGAGCATATTTTACTTCAGCAACTATAATTATCGCTATCCCTACAGGTGTTAAAGTCTTTAGTTGACTGGCCACACTACACGGAGGAAATATTAAATGATCACCAGCAATACTCTGAGCGCTAGGCTTTATTTTCCTCTTTACAGTTGGAGGCCTGACAGGAATCGTCCTAGCTAACTCATCCCTCGACATTGTACTTCACGATACATACTATGTGGTAGCACACTTTCACTATGTCCTATCCATAGGAGCCGTATTCGCTATTATAGGGGGGTTTGTCCATTGATTCCCACTATTCTCGGGTTACACACTAAACTCAACTTGAGCGAAAATTCACTTCCTCATCATATTCGTTGGTGTAAACATGACATTCTTCCCACAACACTTCCTAGGCCTATCTGGTATGCCACGACGCTACTCAGATTACCCAGATGCATACACCACATGAAATACCGTATCTTCCATAGGCTCATTTATTTCCCTTACCGCAGTGATTCTTATAGTCTTCATGATCTGAGAGGCCTTCGCATCAAAACGAGAAGTCTCAACCGTAGAATTATCAACCCTAAACCTGGAATGACTTCACGGGTGCCCTCCACCATACCACACATTTGAGGAACCCACATTCGTAAACCCAAAATAAGAAAGGAAGGATTCGAACCCCCTGCAATTGGTTTCAAGCCAACACCATAGCCACTATGTCTTTCTCTACTAGAGAGGTATTAGTAAAAATTACATAACTTTGTCAAAGTTAAGTTATAGGTTAAACCCCTATATACCTCCATGGCATATCCCTTCCAACTAGGCTTCCAAGACGCAACATCCCCCATCATGGAAGAACTTCTCCACTTTCATGACCATGCGCTGATAATTGTCTTTCTCATTAGCTCTCTCGTGCTTTACCTAATTTCAGTTATGCTTACAACCAGCCTGACTCACACCAGTACAATAGACGCACAAGAGGTAGAAACCATCTGAACTATTCTGCCGGCAATAATCTTAATTATAATTGCCCTTCCATCGCTCCGAATTCTCTACATAATGGATGAAATCAACAATCCGTATTTAACTGTAAAAACTATGGGTCACCAATGATACTGAAGTTACGAATATACAGACTATGAAGACCTGACCTTCGACTCCTACATAGTCCCAACACAAGACCTGAAACCAGGAGAACTGCGCCTACTGGAAGTTGACAATCGAGTAGTATTACCAATAGAATTAACTATCCGAATACTAATCTCGTCTGAAGACGTACTACACTCATGAGCTGTCCCCTCACTAGGCCTAAAAACAGACGCAATCCCAGGGCGTCTCAACCAAACAACCCTTCTATCCACACGACCAGGCCTGTATTATGGTCAGTGCTCCGAAATCTGTGGGTCCAACCATAGCTTCATACCAATTGTCCTCGAACTAGTCCCACTAAAATACTTCGAAAAATGATCCTCATCCATACTATAAACTCATTAAGAAGCTAATTTTCTAAGCGTTAACCTTTTAAGTTAAAGAGTGGGAGCACCAACCTCCCCTTAATGAAATGCCACAACTTGACACATCCACATGATTTATTACTATTGTATCAATGCTCCTCACACTATACATCATTATACAACTAAAGATTTCAAAAAACATGTACCATCAAAACCCAGAACCAACTATCACAAAATCAACACAGCACACAACCCCCTGACAAGCAAAATGAACGAAAATCTATTCGCCTCTTTCATTACCCCTACAATAATGGGCCTACCTATTGTCACCCTGATTATTATATTCCCAACTATCCTATTTCCATCACCTAATCGACTGATCAACAACCGCCTGATTGCAATTCAACAGTGAATCCTTCACCTAACGGCCAAACAAATAATATCAATCCACAACCAGACTGGCCAAAAATGATCCTTAATACTTATATCACTCATCTTATTTATTGGTTCAACAAACCTACTAGGTCTTCTCCCACACTCCTTCACACCAACAACTCAACTGTCAATAAATCTGGGGATGGCCATTCCCCTCTGAGCAGGAACAGTAGCCCTAGGATTCCGCCACAAAACAAAAGCATCACTTGCCCACTTCCTCCCCCAAGGAACCCCTGTTCCCCTAATCCCCATACTAATTATTATCGAAACCATCAGCTTATTTATTCAACCTATAGCCCTAGCAGTACGGTTAACTGCAAATATCACTGCTGGCCACCTACTAATCCACCTTATTGGGGGAGCAACCCTAGCCCTACTGAATATCAGCATGTTAACGTCATTCATTACATTCATTATTCTCGTCTTACTAACAATCCTCGAATTTGCTGTAGCCCTAATCCAAGCTTACGTATTCACCCTGCTAGTCAGCCTATACCTACACGACAACACTTAATGACCCACCAAACCCACGCATATCACATAGTAAATCCAAGTCCATGACCTCTTACAGGAGCCCTGTCAGCTCTACTACTAACATCTGGCCTAGTTATATGATTTCACTTCAACTCGTCTCTCCTACTGATACTCGGCCTATCCGCTAATATATTAACTATGTATCAATGATGACGAGATATCGTACGGGAAAGCACTTTTCAAGGGCATCACACACCCATTGTCCAAAAGGGCCTACGATATGGAATGATTTTGTTTATCCTATCCGAAGTCTTCTTCTTTATCGGCTTCTTTTGAGCTTTCTATCACTCAAGCCTCGCTCCAACCCCAGAACTGGGAGGCTGCTGACCACCTACCGGTATCCACCCCTTAAATCCCCTAGAAGTCCCACTCCTAAATACATCAGTTCTCTTAGCCTCAGGCGTATCCATTACCTGAGCCCATCATAGCCTAATAGAAGGCAACCGCAAAAGCATGCTACAAGCACTTCTCATCACAATCCTCCTAGGCGTTTATTTTACCCTGCTCCAAGCCTCAGAGTATTACGAAACCCCCTTCACAATCGCAGACGGAGTATACGGATCCACATTCTTTATAGCCACCGGATTCCACGGCCTACACGTAATCATTGGCTCCACATTCCTTCTAGTATGCTTCATTCGACAACTGAAATTCCACTTTACCTCAAAACACCACTTCGGCTTCGAAGCCGCTGCCTGATACTGACATTTCGTAGATGTAGTATGACTATTCCTGTATGTATCCATTTATTGATGAGGCTCTTACCCTTTTAGTATAAACAGTACAATTGACTTCCAATCAATTAGCTTCGGTATACCCCGAAAAAGAGTAATAAACCTAATATTAACATTACTCATCAATACGCTACTTGCATCCTTACTAGTCCTAGTTGCCTTTTGAATACCACAGATAAACTCATACGCTGAAAAGTCCAGCCCCTATGAATGTGGCTTCGACCCCATAGGATCTGCCCGCCTTCCTTTCTCAATAAAATTCTTTCTTGTAGCAATCACATTCCTTCTCTTTGATCTAGAAATCGCTCTACTCCTCCCACTCCCGTGAGCCTCCCAAACAGACAACCTAAAAATTATACTTATTATATCACTCACCCTAATTTCCCTATTAGCCATTAGCCTGGCCTACGAATGATCTCATAAAGGATTAGAATGAGCCGAGTAACTGATAATTAGTTTAACGAAAAACAAATGATTTCGACTCATTAGATTATGATTATATTCATAATTATCAAATGACCCTAATCTACATAAATATGGCTCTAGCATTTACAATTTCCCTTCTAGGCCTACTAATATACCGATCTCACCTCATGTCATCCCTTCTATGCCTAGAAGGCATAATATTATCCTTATTCGTAACAATAGCAGTAACAATCCTCAACTCCCACCTAATCTTAGCCAACATAATCCCTATTATTCTACTAGTATTCGCAGCTTGCGAAGCTGCCTTAGGCCTCTCCCTACTAGTCATGGTTTCAAACACATACGGAGTAGACCACGTCCAAAACCTTAACCTTCTACAATGCTAAAAATTATTATCCCAACAACCATACTCATCCCTTTAGTCTGACTATCAAAGAATAATATAATCTGAATTAACACCACAGCACACAGCCTAATAATTACCCTAATTGGCCTACCCCTGCTCAACCAATTTAACGACAACAGTTTAAACATATCTTCGATATACTTTTCAGACTCGCTATCAACCCCGCTCCTAATACTAACCATATGACTTCTCCCACTGATAATTATTGCCAGCCAATTTCACCTAATCAAAGAGTCCCATACACGGAAAAAACTATATATCACTATACTGATTCTACTTCAAATTTTCCTAATTATAACATTTTCGGCCACAGAACTAATCTTTTTCTATATTCTCTTTGAAGCAACCCTTGTACCCACCCTGATCATTATTACACGATGAGGAGGCCAAACAGAACGACTGAACGCAGGCCTGTACTTCCTATTCTACACCCTAGTAGGGTCTCTCCCACTCCTCGTCGCATTAATTTACCTACAAAACATCCTAGGATCTTTAAATATTCTCCTGATCCAACACTGATCTAGTCCACTAACAAACTCCTGAAGTAACTCCTTTCTATGATTAGCGTGCATAATAGCCTTCATGGTAAAGATACCCCTATACGGCCTACACCTATGACTACCAAAAGCTCATGTAGAAGCCCCAATTGCTGGCTCAATAGTCCTCGCAGCTGTACTACTCAAGCTAGGGGGCTACGGCATACTACGAATTACTACCCTACTAAACCCAACAACCAACTTCATGGCATACCCCTTCCTAATATTATCCCTCTGGGGTATAATTATAACAAGCTCCATCTGCCTCCGTCAAACAGACCTTAAATCACTAATCGCATACTCATCAGTAAGCCATATAGCCCTAGTAATCGTAGCTGTCCTCATTCAAACACCATGAAGCTACATAGGAGCAACAACCCTAATGATCGCACATGGCCTCACCTCCTCTATACTATTCTGCCTTGCCAACACCAATTACGAACGAATCCACAGCCGAACTATAATTCTGGCTCGAGGCCTCCAAACTGTACTACCCCTTATAGCCGCCTGATGACTACTAGCCAGTCTGACCAACCTAGCCCTACCCCCTTCAATTAATCTAATCGGAGAACTATTCGTAGTAATATCAACATTCTCATGATCCCCACTGTCCATTGGCTTAATAGGAATTAACATTATTATCACCGCCCTATACTCTCTCTACATACTCATTATAACGCAACGAGGTAAACAAACCCACCATATCAATAATCTTACACCATCCTACACCCGAGAAAACACACTCATAGCAATACATATACTACCATTGCTCCTCCTATCAATTAACCCTAAAATCATCTTAGGCACCCTCTATTGTAGATATAGTTTAAATAAAACACTAGATTGTGAATCTAGTAATAGAGACTACAAAACTCTTATCTACCGAAAAAGTACGCAAGAGCTGCTAACTCATGCACCCGCGTATAACAACGCGGCTTTTTCCCACTTTTAAAGGATAGTAGTTATCCATTGGTCTTAGGAACCAAAAAATTGGTGCAACTCCAAATAAAAGTAATAAACCTATTCACTTCTTCCACACTGCTGTCTCTACTAATCCTAACAATGCCAATTATGGCATCAAACTTTAATTCCTACACCAAAAAATCTTACCCCAATTATGTAAAAACCATAATCTCATACTCTTTCCTGGTCAGTCTAATCCCGACAATAATTTTTATTCAGTCAGGCCAAGAAATGATAATCTCAAACTGACATTGAATAACCATCCAAACCCTGAAACTAAATCTTAGCTTTAAACTTGATTACTTCTCAATAATCTTTATGCCCGTAGCACTATTCGTCACATGATCCATCATAGAATTCTCAATATGATATATACACTCAGACCCCAACATTAATCGATTTTTTAAATATTTACTAATATTCCTCACCACAATAATAATTTTAGTCACGGCTAACAACCTCTTCCAACTGTTCATCGGCTGAGAAGGAGTAGGCATTATATCATTTCTACTCATCGGCTGATGATACGGACGAACCGACGCCAATACAGCAGCACTCCAGGCAATCTTGTACAACCGCATTGGAGACGTGGGATTTCTTATAGCAATGGCATGATTCCTATTTAACCTTAACACCTGAGAACTCCAACAGATTTTCACTCTCAACCCAACTAACACCAATCTCCCACTCGCTGGACTACTACTAGCAGCAACAGGAAAATCCGCCCAATTCGGTCTCCATCCCTGACTCCCCTCAGCCATAGAAGGTCCAACACCCGTTTCAGCCCTACTCCACTCAAGCACCATAGTAGTAGCCGGTATCTTTCTATTGATCCGATTTTATCCACTAACAGAAAACAACAAAACTATTCAAACCATAATACTATGCTTGGGAGCAATTACTACACTATTCACAGCCATTTGTGCCCTCACCCAAAATGACATCAAAAAGATCGTAGCTTTCTCCACCTCCAGTCAGCTGGGCCTAATGATGGTCACAGTTGGTATCAACCAACCCCACCTAGCATTCCTCCACATCTGCACCCACGCATTCTTCAAAGCAATGCTATTCTTATGTTCTGGCTCTATCATTCACAGTCTAAACGATGAACAAGACATCCGAAAGATAGGAGGACTCTACAAATCCCTTCCATTCACAACTACGGCACTAATCACAGGAAGCCTAGCCCTAACAGGAATACCATTCCTCACCGGGTTCTACTCAAAAGATCTTATTATTGAATCTATCAACACATCGTATACCAACGCCTGAGCCCTAATCATTACTCTAATCGCCACATCCCTCACAGCTGTGTACAGCACCCGAATTATTTACTTCGCCCTACTAGGACAACCACGCTTCCCTGCTCTCATTCTCATCAATGAAAACAACCCCCTACTAATTAACCCAATCAAACGCCTCCTAATCGGAAGTATTTTCGCTGGATTCATTATCTCAAACAATATTACACCAACCACAATCCCACAAATGACTATACCCACTTATCTAAAAATCACAGCCATATTAGTTACCCTACTAGGCTTTATTGTAGCCCTAGAACTTAATATAGCAACACAAAACCTTAAACTCACACCCCCTTCAAAATTTCTCAAATTTTCAAACCTCTTAGGTTATTTTCCAACTGTCATGCACCGACTACAACCACTAATCAACTTACTAATAAGCCAAAAAGTAGCTTCAATATTACTCGATTTAACCTGACTAGAAAATGCCCTACCAAAATCAATCTCCTTATTCCAAATGAAAACATCGACACTTATTTCAAGCCAAAAAGGCCAAATCAAATTATATTTTCTCTCTTTCTTGATCACCCTAACCCTTAGCCTCATCACATTAAACATTAATTAATTACCACGAGTAATCTCTATAATTACAACTACCCCAATAAGCAAAGACCACCCAGTGACTACCACCAATCAAGTCCCATAACTATATAAAGCAGAAACACCAATAATTTCCTTACTAACAAACCCAAAATCCTCCACATCATAAACAACCCAATCCCCCAAATCACTAAATTCAAGTACCAACTCAACATCCCCCTCCTTCAATACATACAACAACAACATCACCTCCATAAATAATCCCAACAAAAAGGCTCCTAAAACAACCTTGCTAGAAACCCATACCTCTGGATATGGCTCAGTAGCTATAGCCGTTGTATAACCAAAAACCACTATCATCCCCCCTAAATAAATTAAAAACACTATTAAACCCAAAAAGGAACCACTAAAACTCATGACAATCCCACAACCAACACCACCACTAACAATTAAACCGACCCCTCCGTAAATAGGAGATGGCTTAGAAGAAAATCCAACAAAACCTACCACAAAAATACTACTTAAAATAAACACAATATATGTCATCATTATTCTTACATGGACTCCAACCATGACCAATGGCATGAAAAACCACCGTTGTACTTCAACTACAAGAACCACAAATGACCAACATTCGAAAAACACACCCCCTATTCAAAGTCATCAATGATTCACTAGTAGATCTTCCAACCCCATCGAGCATTTCTTCCTGATGGAACTTTGGCTCACTCTTGGGAATCTGCCTAGGCATCCAAATCCTGACAGGACTATTCTTAGCAATACATTATACCTCAGACACAGCAACCGCTTTCCAATCCGTAACACACATCTGCCGAGACGTCAACTATGGCTGAGTTCTACGCTACCTGCACGCCAACGGAGCATCCATATTCTTTATCTGCCTATTCCTGCACGTAGGCCGCGGCCTCTATTACGGATCCTATATCTTCACAGAAACCTGAAACGTAGGTATCCTGCTCCTTTTTGCCGTAATAGCAACAGCCTTCATGGGTTATGTGCTCCCATGAGGCCAAATATCCTTCTGAGGGGCTACCGTCATCACCAATCTACTCTCGGCAATCCCCTATATCGGAACCACCCTCGTAGAATGAATTTGAGGAGGATTCTCAGTAGACAAAGCTACCCTAACACGATTCTTTGCCTTCCACTTCCTTCTCCCCTTCATTATTGCAGCCCTAGTAATGGTTCACCTCCTATTCCTTCACGAAACCGGCTCAAACAACCCAACCGGAATCCCGTCAGACATAGACATAATCCCCTTCCACCCCTACCACACAATCAAAGACGCACTAGGTACGCTAATTATACTCTTTGCCCTCCTAACACTAGTTTTATTCTCACCTGACCTACTAGGAGACCCAGACAACTATACCCCAGCCAACCCTCTTAATACCCCTCCACATATTAAACCAGAATGATACTTCCTATTTGCATACGCCATCCTACGATCCATCCCAAATAAACTAGGAGGAGTACTAGCCTTAGTCCTATCTATCCTAATTTTGGCCCTCATACCATTATTACATACATCAAAACAACGAAGTATAATATTTCGACCACTAAGCCAATGCCTATTCTGATTATTAGTCGCAGACCTTCTAACACTCACATGAATTGGCGGACAACCAGTCGAACACCCCTTCATCATCATTGGCCAACTGGCATCCATCCTCTACTTTTCACTTATCTTGATTTTAATGCCTCTTATCAGTATCATCGAAAACCATCTCCTGAAATGAAGGTCTCTGTAGTATATTAATTACACTGGTCTTGTAAACCAGAAAAGGGGAATGAATCTTCCCCCAAAGACTCAAGGAAGAGACTCAAGTCCCACCATCAACACCCAAAGCTGATATTCTACTTAAACTATTCCTTGAACGACACCCGGCCTATGTAATTCGTGCATAACTCTCTCTACCACATATATATATATTATATAGTACATACATGTATAATAGTACATAACTGTTTTACCCCATGCCTATTCATCAGTCCATGTATATCCTTAATTGTGCATACCCCATCCAAGTCAAATCATTTCAAGCCAACACGCAGATCACCGCCAATGGTTTATCTCTTAATCTACCAACTCACGTGAAACCAGCAACCCTTGTGAAAAGTATCCCTCTTCTCGCCCCGGGCCCATAAACCGTGGGGGTTTCTAACGTTGGGGTGTAAACGGCATCTGGTTCTTTCTTCAGGGCCATCTCACCTAAAGTCGCCTATTCATTCCCCTTAAATAAGACATCTCGATGGATTCATGACTAATCAGCCCATGCCGACACATAACTGTGGTGTCATGCCTTTGGTATTTTTTAATTTTTAAGGGATGCTTGGACTCACCTGTGGCCGTCAAAGGCCCCGTCGCAGTCAAACCAATTGAAGCTGGACTTGGTCATACGACAAGTATCAACAAGGGGAGAAATCTATGAGGACTTGGCAGTCAATCGACAGCAGGACACGGGACGTAAGACGAGGGCAACGTGCACAGTCACGAGCATAATCATGCACCTGTCTAAGCCCCACCCAGTGACAAGAAGGTGTTATTCAGTCAATGGTAACAGGACATACACGTACGCATACACGTACGCATACACGTACGCATACACGTACGCATACACGTACGCATACACGTACGCATACACGTACGCATACACGTACGCATACACGTACGCATACACGTACGCATACACGTACGCATACACGTACGCATACACGTACGCATACACGTACGCATACACGTACGCATACACGTACGCATACACGTACGCATACCACGCACCCGCAGCGGCATGCTTGTTACAAACCCCCCCTACCCCCCCGTAGACACCGCCACACCGCCAGTTAACAAACGTCCCGCCAAACCCCAAAAACAGGACCAACGTACGGTAAAGCTCATATATCCAGACCACTACGAACACCCAATACACAACTAGATAATCCAGATAACATCTACAGGCATCAGCCAACGATACAAGCGTACTACTTTAATGAATTAATTTTCCTTAGACAGCTACCCCTCTAGATCCGCCGACCGTTTTACAACACCACAT